ATGATAAAAAATAATACGTCAGGATTTATAGAGTTTATAGATGCCACTAAGATTTATAATTTGAAGTGGTTTATTCCGTGTCCTGTTTTGCTTTATGGGAAACGAGAGTATATTATATCCACAAACCATTTGGATATTGGAAGTTTTTACATAGTTTTTGGGTTTTGATCAGTTTTGGCTGGGACAAGATTTAGGTCGTTAATTCGATGAAGTCTTTTTAATCCAGGGGCTAAGTTTTTAGACCCTGTGTGTTACAATGCGGTAGTAACAATACACGCTTTGGTCATAATTTTCTTTTTTGTTATGCCTGTGATAATTGGAGGATTTGGGAACTGATTAGTGCCGCTGATACTTGAGGTGCCTGATATGCAATTCCCACGGGTTAACGCTTTTAGGTTTTGAGTTTTGCCTGCATCTCTTTATTTTATAGGAATTTCTGGGTTTGTAGAAAATGGAGTGGGGGCCGGTTGAACTATTTACCCTCCGTTATCAACTTTTTCTTATCACGGTATGTGTATGGACTTGGCTATTTTAAGTCTGCATTTAGCTGGGCTTAGGTCGATTTTTAGGTCAATTAACTTTATGGTGACTATTAAAAATATACGTTCTGTAGACGGTCATTTATTGAGGTTATTCCCCTGATCTATTAAAGTAACCTCTTTTTTGTTGCTTACAACTTTACCTGTTTTAGCCGGCGGACTTACCATGCTTTTGACTGATCGACATTTTAATACTTCATTTTTTGATCCAGTGGGTGGTGGGGATCCGGTTTTATTTCAGCATCTATTTTGGTTTTTTGGTCATCCTGAGGTATATGTGCTAATTCTTCCTGGATTTGGGATAATTTCCCATGTTTTGTGTTTTTGGTCTAGAAAAAAAACTGCTTACGGTAATATGGGGATGTTTTATGCAATACTAAACATTGGGTTTCTCGGATTTATTGTGTGAGGACACCATATGTTTGTAGCTGGGATGGATATTGATACACGAGCTTACTTTAGAGCAGCAACTGTTATTATTGCTGTGCCAACTGGAATTAAAGTATTTGCTTGAATTGCTACAATAATGGGGTCACAAGTTTCAACACATGCCCCTATGCTGTGGTCTACAGGTTTTATTGTCTTATTTACAATTGGTGGATTAACCGGGCTTATTTTGTCTAGTGCTTCAATCGACGTGACCCTCCATGATACTTATTTTGTAACTGGCCATTTTCATTATGTACTCTCAATGGGAGCAGTATTTACAATTTTAGCGGGTTTTACTCACTGGTTTCCATTATTTTCTCGTGTTATACTTCATCGTCAAAAGATGAAGAGTCATTTCGTGGCTATATTCTTAGGGGTAAATATCGCTTTTCTTCCTCACCATTTCTTAGGGTTGGCTGGTATACCTCGTCGAGTGGCGGATTATCCGGACCAATTTTGATTTTGAAATAAAGTCTCCACTTTTGGGTCACACCTAAGAACAGCTTCTTTATTATTTTTTGTTTTCTTAGTATGAGAATCATTTATTGCTCATCGTCCTGTGATTTCTATCCGCAATAGATCAAGATCTCCAGAGTGGTCTGTAATAGTGAATCTCCCTAAGCATGCTGCCTTAGAGTCTGCAAAAATATTAAAAGACCCGGTGAAGCTACGTTTGGGTACGCGCTAAAGTTTGCAATTTTATTAGTATAATACACATATTTTATTGGTTTAAAATTTAAAATAAATTTCGTGACTAGTAAGGTAAATAACGATATGGATAATTTTAGAATTAAGATGTTTATGTTAAATTTAATCTTTAGTCAGTTTTAGTATAAGCTTTATTACAGGGGCCTTGTAAGTCTCAAATTTGCTCAAAGCAAAGACTGATATAAAATATTTGGTTCTGGTATACTGTTAGTTAAAAGTTCTTTGACATACACAATGTAGGAAATATTCGTGATGTGCTAGATTTAACAAAAGAGATAAGTTTGAGCTTATAACCTAAACGGTGAAGTTAGGCAGCAGTGTTAGCATAAGTTATATACGATGACGCAAAAAGAATCACAACTCAAGTGGACAGCCCTGGACTCAATGGGTTAAAGCCCGAAACGAACGAGAAACTGATTAACCTAAGCTAAAATGGGTGCCAGCAGCTGCGGTCATACCCTTTATAGATGGACTAATAGAGGTACAGCCTAGAGGCGGTTAGTTAAAAATAAATGCATTGACACACGCTAGGATATAGAGGTTAAATTCTATTTTAAAATTTGGAGGTGGTCCTTTGCTTGCATGAAAATGATTCCGCGAAATTATGGGAATAAACCTGGATTTGATACCCAATTATTCCATAACGCCAAGAATAACGGCTTTACAGTATTAGCCGGTTGCTGGGGTACTACGAGCAACTGCTTAAAACTCGAAGAACTTGGCGGTTCCATAAAGCCATCCAGAGGCTCTTGGCGCTTAATCCGATGATCCGCGTGATATCTTACCTACCCTATATGGTATCGTACTGCCGTCGAAAGTGTATGATGTGAGTAAGCTAGAATAAACGATGCCTTAAAGTAGTGGTTTAACTAACGCATTAGCTTTGAGACAAGGTCAGGTCGAAGCGTTCCTTATGGGTATGGGGTTTGCTGAGAGACAGTTTTTTAGTTATAATCCAGCCCTAAATTTGAAATATTTTAGTTTGGCAAGGAGGATTTGGGAGTAAACAGAAAGTAATTCATTTTGTTGAATAGACGTTACTATGGTGCGTACAAATCGCCCGTCACCCTAGCCGAAAGGAGAGGTAAGTCGTAACATGGTAAGGGTAGGGGAACCTGCTCTTGTAATTGAAATGTCTTTAATATTAATTGAGACTGAAGTTATTGGATTTATTACATTATTAATAATTTTATGTAATATGCACTTTTAGTATAATCCAGTATATTTGTCTTCCAAACAAAAGGTATCCTATCCGGAAAAAGTGTAAATGAAAGATGTTAAACGTTTGAGTTATTCTTCGCGAAAAATTCCGCGAACTCCATTTCATATTGTAGATCCAAGTCCGTGACCCGTTTTAATAAGGATTGGCCTGTGGGGTTTAGCTACAATTTTTATCTGTTGAGTAAATAAAGTAGATTACGGACATTTATTCTGAGGCGTGCTTATTATTGCTCTAACAGTTTATGGATGAACTCGTGACATTGTAAATGAAGCTACTTTTCAAGGGTTTCACACTAAAAAAGTTCAAGCTGGAATTTCTCTTGGGTTTATTCTATTTCTGGTTTCAGAACTTATGTTGTTTTTTTCGTTTTTTTGGGCATTTTTTCATAGGTCTATATCTCCTTCCATTGAAATTGGATGTTGTTGGCCTCCTGTGGGAATTGAATGCTTAGACTGAAGAAAAGCTCCGTTGCATAATACAGCTCTCTTAGTGGCTTCGTCCTGCACTGTGACTTCAAGTCATGAGTATCTTAAAGCCGGAAACTTTACTTATTCAGTAGCTTTGCTGATTATAACAATTTTTTTATCCGGTTTCTTTGTGAAAAATCAATATGAAGAGTATTCTTGAGCTACTTTTTCAATCGCAGATGGGGTGTATGGAAGTGCTTTTTTTATGTTGACTGGACTTCATGGAATGCATGTGATTGGTGGAACTTGTGGGTTATTATACTCACTAGCTCGACTTTTGTTACGTCAATATTCTGCCCGTCGACATCTTGGGTATGTTTTAGCTATTTGATATTGACACTTTGTGGATATTGTATGGCTAGCTTTGTTTTTTATTATTTATATTTGAGGATCTTAGTTTTAATTAAATAAGTATTGTGCCAGAATTGTATGGGCTTTGTTGATGTCGAAGATTATGAGGAAATCCCTTCAATACTTAAACTAAGGAATTCGGGCTAGTGTAAAATAGCACATAAAATTTTCACTTTTATAGAGGAGGGCATTCCGCCCGGATTAAGTCATAAATTAACAGCCTTAAAGTTATAGGCTAAACTAATTAATAGTTAAATTTGTGAGGTGAATAGAGGTGCTTTTATTAAGGGAGCATATTTCTCCGTATTAAAATACCCCTGTCCCCCAAATTTAAACATTTGATGGAATATGGGTTCAATACTATTTGTAACTCTAGGAATCCAGATTTTAAGGGGTTTGATATTAAGGATAAACTATACTGCTGATAGAACTCTAGCAACTAGAAGTATAAACTACATTTTACGAGATGCTAATTATGGTTGGGCTTTACGAAGAACTCACATAGCGGGAGCTTCTTTATTTTTTGCTTTGATTTACATTCACGTAGGACGTGGTGTGTATTACGGAAGTTATATAAAAATGCCTCATGTTTGATATAGGGGAGTTACCCTTTATTTGCTGTCAATAGGTGTGGGGTTTTTAGGATATGTCCTTCCTTGAGGAGTAATGTCTTATTGAGGGTTAACTGTGATTTCAAACATAATAACAGTTTTTCCGGGAGGAGCTCGAGCTTTAGAGTGATTTCAAGGCGGTTTTTCTATCTCTACGCTTACTTTAAAACGGGTGTTTGTGCTCCACTTTTTGTTGCCTTTTGTAATTTTAGGAATGAGAATGGTGCATGTAATTCTTTTGCATAATAAAGGGTCCAGAAATCCGCTAGGATTAGATACTACTGAGTTAGTAGTACCTTTTCACCCCTATTACACCTCAAAAGATCTAGTAGGCTTTGTATTTATACTAGTAGGATTAACAGCTTTAGCTTTGACTTTTCCTAAAATTACTGCTGATCCTCTTCAGTGACAGGCAATTAATAAAATAAAAACTCCTGCTGTTATTAAACCAGAATGGTACTTTCTTTACGCATATGCAATTCTGCGTTCTGTTCCGCATAAAGCGGGAGGGCTTGCACTTATGTTTGCCGCTATTTTAGGAATCGCATTACTACCGACATTAGCAAAATGGTCTAAAACGCAAAGAATGAAAATTTCTCCTATTGGAGAGGCATTATTTTTTGTTTGAGTGGCAAATTTTGTATTTTTAGGAATCATTGGGTCTCAAGAACCTGCTGGTGCATGAATTTTAGCTGGACAAGTAGGAACATTTGTCCATTTATTTTGTATATTATCTATTCCAATTGTAAACAAAAAATGAGAAGATCTAGTGTTTAGTGAGGATAGTGACCGTGACTACTCTTTTTTGGGGGTATAAAAAAATTTTACAACAAATTAGTGAAAATAAAAGAAAAGTTAAAATACAAATTGCTATAAGTAAATAAACGCATATTTTTGAGGAATTTTAAACCTTAAAATTGTGGTTTAATTAAAATGAAAAATGAGATATTGATGTCAAATATATTTTCAGAATAGGGTGACATTTGCAGGAATACGGGTTCAATGAGTGTTTGGAATATACTGTGCTGTTTTAACCTTAATTTTTATTTTCGTAATACTTAGAGTGGTAATATGTTTAATTACCCCTCATCAGTTTTTATATGCCCAAACAGATCATACTTTAGAGCGAATTTGAGGGTTGGTGCCTCTCTTAATTTTAACTTTTTTGTCCTGACCTTCTATAGGCTTGTTATATGCTATATCGGAATTGGAGACTCCTTTAATTACGGTAAAGTGTGTTGGTCATCAGTGGTACTGGGAGTATGAATATTCAGATTTTTCTGTGGTTTCTTATAATTCTTATATGGTTCCAGAGAAGGAGCTGAATTTAGGAGAACCTCGTTTATTAACTGTAGATAAGTCTATGGTACTACCATTTTCTGTTTGATGTCGTGTGCTCACTACATCATTTGACGTAATTCACTCTTGAACAGTTCCGGCTTTTGGGGTAAAATCAGATGCTGTTCCAGGTCGTCTTAGAGAGTCTAGGGTGAAAGTAGAAATGCCCGGAGTTTTTTGGGGGCAGTGTTCTGAGATTTGTGGTGCTTTGCATAGATTTATACCAATTCGTGTTGAGGTGGTTAGATGTCGGGTATTTGAGCAGTGAATGGGGGTATTAGAGGATGCTATAGCTTAAGTTTGCAAAATAGATTAATGCCTATAGATCGCCGGGCTCATACCCCGGAAGTGTTTACGTTTAGTAGCTTTTGCAATGAGAAAGTTCCTGGAAAAAGGCTGGTGTCTTGAAAATACCATGATGGGAGGGAAGTACTCTCAACTTTCTTTGTGAGTATTTTAGCTGTTTTATTTAGTATTAGAGTAGTTTTTTTTATGCTCTGGTCGTGAGCCATTTACGGAAGAGCTTCATATAGTATGCCGGATATTGAGTCTGATTTAACGGTTTTATAATACTTGGGAAAAGTAGTCTAAAACAAGGACGTCGGTTTCATAATTCGAAAGTGGAGTTTACTATTACCCCTTTTCTAAGTAGGATAAGTGGTCTTACACTATGACTTCTAATCATAAATGGCGCAATTCGATTTTGTGCTCCTTCTTGAGCTGTGTTGGCAGAGAAGTGCGTTAAATTTAAGCTTTAAAGAATGCGAAATAAGTCGCACATAGCTATAAGACTCTGAGGCTAGTTAAAACAATAATAAGTGCTTTGGGAGCACTAGTTCCTTTGTGGGCTTTAGATTTACTAATAAAGAATGTTTTCCTAAATAAAAAACTTTTATAAGGTAGAGTATAGGAAAATTAGAAATACCTAAATACTTAAGACTTGGTCTGATAAGATTCACATAATTTGTGTAAAAGCTTTAGTTATCTAGTACCTTTTGTATAATGGCCTTTCAAGAGTTTTTACCTTAATGGTTTTTCCTGAATTAAAAAGATCTTTTATGGGTTACGGGCTTAACGATGTAAGGAATCCCTAAATCCCTTAAAAGATGTGATATGCAATATCGGGTTTTAGTGTAGCTGGTTGCGTGAAAAGTGCTTTTAGGTGCAGCTTTGAAATGGCTTTAACTAGTAGATTATCTGTACTAAGTTAAAGTTTTAAAAGTGATAAGCTCGGCTAAAGGTCGTGTTCTTTGTTTTCTAAAATTTATATGCTTTAAAAAGAGAAATTGGATTTAAAATGTCCGTTTTGGTAGGAGTATTTAACAACTTGTCTTTTAAGAAGTGAGTATAATTATTTTATATAACACATTAGAGGTAAGTAAAGATCATGCGGCTATATTTAATGTAAAGAGTAGAACTTTATGCTAGGATTAGTAACAATAATAACGAAATGGTTGTAAATTAAGTCCCATAATAGTGCATATTATACCGTTTCGGGAAATAGTATAAAGTCATTACCAGGTGCTTACAACGCTTAAATAGGAAGTTTCCTTTTCTCGATAAGCGTAATAACTAAAATTATGGTAGAGTTATTTATAAGACTTAATTTTTCGATAAAATGGCAAGAAGTGAAGTTTTACATTCGGTTTCGGCCCGATTCTTGGCTAAGTTTGGCCCTTGCTATGTAGTAACTAAAACTAAATTCTTGTGTACTTAACTTTATGTTTTATTTATGGAATGTGTTGTGGTGTACAAGCACGAAAGTTTTTGGTACTTTAAGAGTTTGGGAGCATTCAAACCAGCACATTATAATGCTTTTTGGGGTGGTAATAATTATAATAATTTTGTCTGTAGCTCCAGTTATTTTTACATGCTGGTTTTCTGGTTTACCAAAAGAGGGGTATGATTGAGATAAGTCATCCCCATATGAATGCGGGTTTATTTCAGTAAAAAATCCTGGAGATTTTTCTTCTCGTTTTTTCCATCTGGTTATTCTGTTTTTAGTGTGAGATGTAGAAATTGTTTTGTTAGTACCATGTTTTCAAGATTTATTTGGGTGGTCACCTGAAGGGGTTGGTGCTTTATTGTTCGTGCTAATTTTAGTGTATGGCCTGTATTATGAAATGATAGAGGGGACTATTAAATGGGTTTTACATGAAAATTAAGGGAGTTGTAGCTTAAGTTTAGAGCTTCGAGCTTTTAACTCGAGTGTGGGTTTATCCCTGACTTCAGTTAAATTTTAGAGTTTACCCGGTTAGTATGATATAAACCCCAGTACGCCGAATTTAGGATTCGGAAGAAGGTAATTACACCTACTTGGTTGGGTAAGTAGCCTAAGAAAGGTGTGACATTGAAGCTGTTAAGATGGCTTAAAATAAGCCCTAGCCCAATGAGTATTAAACTTAAGTTCGGTACTTTAAACAAAAGACGAAATTTGCACTTTCGCAATGAGGTGTCCTCTCGAACTTTGTGGTAGGGGCTACAGGTGTGTATATTGCTCTAACAACAATTTTTGTATATTTAGGAGTTTTACTGAGGGTGGCTTATTTCACGCTTATAGAACGGAAAAGGCTTAGGTCTTTCGGAATTCGGCTGGGTCCAGATAAAACTAGTTTCTTAGGCTTTGCTCAACCAATTACAGATGGGGTTAAACTTTTTATAAAAGAATTTGTTGTTCCTGCTAATTCCGCTAGAATTGTATTTTTAGCGATTCCTTCTATTTCTTTAATTTTATGCCTCTTAGGGTGACAAGTTTTCCCTTCTTTTGCAATTTCTAGGTGAGCTTCTAATGATGTTTTATTTTTTTTGGTTGTGAGAAGTCTGAACGCTCATATTGCAATTATGAGGGGATGGTCTTCTAATTCAAAATATGCAAGAATTGGAGGCGTTCGAGGGTTTGCTCAAGTTATTTCTTATGAAATTTGCCTCAGAATTTGTTTAATCGTAGTCGTAATTATTAGAAGGAGTATAAGATTTTTTTCTATTGCGGAATCTGGGTGGTCTGTTTGATGAGGATTTTTTTGGTTTCCTGTAGTTTTATTATGGTTGACTGTATGCTTAGCCGAGGCAAATCGAGCTCCGTTTGATTTGGTTGAAGCAGAATCAGAGCTTGTTTCTGGTTTTAATACTGAATATTCTGCTGGTGGGTTTGCACTTTTATTCATCGCAGAATACGGGATAATTTTATTACTATGTTCAGTGACTGTGTTCAGATTTTTTCAAAACCCAGATATACTAAATGTGGCTGGATTATGTTGGGCTTTTTCTAAGGTAATGCTTCTTGTCTTTTTTTTTGTGTGATCTCGTTCTTCTCTCCCTCGCTTGCGTTACGACTTCCTAATAATAGCTTGCTGATCTAGTCTACTTCCATTTATTCTGGGTGTTTATTGTCTTATTTTTTTTGTATCTAAATTTTAAAGTGAGATCGTCGTTCATTCTGTATAGTATTGCGGTATGTGTGTTAGTTAGGGCAATATTGAAACACTTTTCAAATTTCCTGAGATATTTAATTCTAGTAGAAGGAGCATGTGTTGGTCTGGGAGCCATGTTAATGTATGCTGAAAGATATGTTCCCGCATATGGATTATTTATTTTTTTAGTTTTAGTAGCATGTGAGACTTCTTTAGCATTGGGCTTAATGGTGGGAATTATACGAAACCCAGAATCTGGGGTATATTCCTTATATTCTTACGGAGAATAAGGGTGTCTGTAAAGAGTAATTAGTATAGTTATGAGTATGCTGGCTTGTCATGCCAGAGGCGCGCCAATTTTTGACGCATTATTCTGACAAATTAAAAATTTTGTAATTTATTTTACTGAAAATACCTATAAATTTCTAATTTTAAAAGGTTTTTCCGTATAAAAAACTAAAACTTTTTATAAAATAGTTATGTCACTTTTAAAGTAAAGAAAAAGGGAAACTATCTAAGTATTGGAAGATGAAGTAATATTAGAAGATAGTATAACTTATTGAAAGTGTCTGTATAAGTCCTATATAAATAATAAAATAGTCATAAGTGGGTAAGAATGAGTTTCCTGGGAGTAGAATTTTAGATATAAGTAATACCTATTAATAAGACAATAAGAGTCTAAGATAGAGTTAATTAAATAAAGAAAATTACTAATTAAAGTATGGCAAAAGGAACTCGGCAAATAAGCCTGGCCTCGCCTGTTTAACAAAAACATCACTAAGAGAGGTTTGCTCTTAGCAGTACCTGCCCAGTGCGTCATATTGTAAACGGCCGCCCTAGCGTGAGGGTGCCAAGGTAGCGAAATTCCTTGCCTTTTAATTGTAGGCCTGCATGAATGGATTGACGAGGGCCATTCTGTCTCTTGCCTTATGAAGTGAAATTGGATTAAAGGTGAAGATACCTTTATTAAAAAGTTAGACAAGAAGACCCCGTGCAGCTTTTAAAAGATCCTTTATTAAGAGAGGTAGATTTTTAGGTGGGGCGCCTAGGAAGTAAAATTTAACCTTCTGTATAATTTTGTTTGTGGTAACTCTCTAGTATAGACCCGGTGAAATCCGATCGTAGGAGAAGTTACGCCGGGGATAACAGGCTTATCCATTAGTAGAGCTCGTATTGGCTAATGGGATTGGCACCTCGATGTTGAATTAGGGACAATAACTTTAAGGCGTAGAAGCTTTAAGAGTGGGTCTGTTCGACCTTTAATACCCTACGTGATTTGAGTTCAGACCGGCGTAAGCCAGGTCGGTTTCTATCTTCTTTTAGAACTTTTTTTGGCTTGTACGAAAGGACTGCTGAAAGAGGAAGTTTCCTTAATTTTAGACTTGTCTCTAAAAAGAGTTAAGATGTTCAGTAATAAGCTCTACAAAATATGCCGGTTTGTATTTCCGGACTTATTGGAGCTAATGGTGGTTTTAAATTCTTGAGTATTACTGGTATTCAGGGCGTTATTTAGAATGCTTTCCGCAGTGATAGCTAACTGTGGTTTGAGTTTTTGGTTTTGCTGAGAATTAGGACACGTTTCTATAATTTCAGTAAGCTTAGATTTCTGTATAGATTGAATTGCTGCTTTGTTCATAGGGGTAATTATAATAATCTCAGGATGTGTTGGGTTTTTCATAAGAGCTTACATGGGGCCAGAAGACACACTAAAGCAGTTTAATTTAACTTTGTATTCATTTGTTTCTTCAATACTTATCTTGGTGGTAGCTAGTTCTATGCCTGTTGTATTACTAGGGTGGGATTGGTTAGGAGTAACCTCTTTTTTGCTAGTAATATACTACGAAAGAAAAAAGTCCTTTGATGCTGCAATGATTACTGCTTTAACTAATCGTGTTGGGGATGCACTTTTAATTTGTAGAACAGCTGGTATGTGTATAGCATCTGATTTAAGCCTCGATATAAAACCCTATTGTTGAAGGTCTATTTTTATTATTGGATGTATTACTAAAAGAGCTCAAGTACCTTTTAGAAGATGACTTCCTGCTGCAATGATGGCTCCCACTCCGGTCTCTTCTTTAGTTCACTCTTCAACGCTAGTTACAGCTGGTGTTTACCTTCTTATTCGGTCTTCTACTTTCTGAGTAAGTTCTGATATAGCATGTAGGCTGTTAATAGGAGTAGGAATTATCACCACTACTATTGCTGGAGTAAGGGCTGTCATAGAAAGTGATGTAAAAAAGGTTGTTGCATTGTCAACATTAAGCCAGTTAGGAATTATAGCTTTCAGGCTAGGCTTAGGAGAGATTGAGTTGGCTTTTATGCACTTGGTGTGTCATGCTTTTTTCAAGGCTGGAATGTTCTTAAGAGTCGGTTCTATAATTAGGCATAATGCTGGTAACCAGCTATTTAATAGATTTGGTTTGACTGGGGTATCTCTATCCCCTTCAGCTGTTCTTGGTTTGTTTATGGGCAGGATTTCTTTGATAGGTATTCCAGGAACTGCAGGATATGCTTCTAAGGAGTCTATTGTCGCGTCAGGTTATTCAAGAAACTCTTGATTTATAAGGGGTTTAATATATGTAGGTATCGGTTTAACTGCTCTTTACTCAATTCGCGTTCTTGTCGGGGTTACTGGATTAGCTAAGCACGGTATTCGTGATTTTTTAGGATCTCGAGAAACTTTAATACTGTCTGCTCCAGGAGTGTTTTTAGTGTTTATAGGGCTAATTGGGGGGGAGTTTGTGCTCTTAAGATCTTCTGGGGCGTTTTTCTTTGAGGCTTTGTCATCTAGGGAAGCTTGGTTTTGCCCTTATCTAATAGTAATAATCGGGGTAATTGTAGGATCTTCACTGCAATTGTTTTTATCGGCTTTCTATGAGCTTAAGTCTAAATGAATTTATGGTATGGTGTATTTAGACTTATCTTCACGTTCTTTAGTTAGTGAGAAGAGGAGAGTGAGATTTTCTGAAGTGTCTGGAGATGGTGAAAATGTAGCTGAAGTTTCTATCCCAGTTAGTACTTTAGAAGTAGGTCTTGAGTATTTATCCGATGTGCATAACGTAGTTCAGCGGGCATCTATAACTGCGGGAGTTAGGGCATCTGTAGGCCTTGCTGGCGCTTATGTGCTATTATAACAGTGAAAATTATTGTTTTTCTTTCTTTGGGTATACTTGTTTTAGGGACTCTATATCCTGCTCCATTGTTTTTTTTCGGGGTATTCTTCAGATTGGTTATTCTTGGTGAGGTTGGTGAAAATTGCAGGGATTTCTTATCCTTGCTTTCTTTTATGGTGTACGTGAGGGGGATTACTGCTGTAATTGGATACTTTGTCACATTTTTCCCCAAGAAGCTAGAAGGGCGTGGTCAGGGATTTTGTCTGGTAAGGCTGTCTTATATTATTGGGTTAGGTGCCTACATTTTCTGGTCAATGAGTGCTCAGGTTTGTTGTAGTAATGATTTAGTTGAATCATGAGAATCTACTGGAATGTTAAGGGCTCATGGCGAAGTAATTAGGTTTTTAGCTCCAGTTTTATTAGTTGTAATAGTGGCAGTTGTTATTATGTCCAAGCCCGAATTGAATGCACTTCGTCGTTGAGGGCCCTAAGAAGTAGTGGGAGATTAGTTTATGGTTGTTTTAGTTTTGTAGGTTAACAGAGAGAGTAGAGTTATGGATTATATTGTGAATGTGTAATATGTAAAAATTGAATTTCTGCTTAAATAGTTTATCAAAACATCAACTTGTGGCGTTGAAGATATCAAATTGATTTTAGGTAAATGGGATTGTTATGCTCAGGTTTAAGTATTTCTTTTTTAGTTTTATTTTTAAATAAAAAAGATCAGTTAATGGCAGTTGCGAATTTGCTTGCTTTTATAGCAATATACAGGGTTACTATATGAGTGGGTCCTGGTATTTCTTGAGAATCATATGGTGAATATATTACCAATGATATTTTTAGGGCTAGTATGGTTACGCTGACTTTTTGGGTATGTGGTGTAAGGATTTTAGCTAGTGGTTCTTTGGGTACACTACGTGGAGATTATAAAAGATTTGTTTGATTAATGCTTCTTTTATGCTTTTTTTTGGTAGGTTGTTTTTTGGTTAATATAATGACTTTATTTTATATTCTTTTCGAAAGTACTTTAATTCCAATGGTAGCAATTATCGCTATTTGAGGACAACAACCTGAGCGTATTCCTGCAATTCGTTATATTAGGGCGTATACTGTCGGGGGGTCTCTTCCTTTACTTTTCATCATTATTTTTATAGAGTGTCAAACAGGAAGAAGCTTTATCTGGTTCATTGCTCCTAAACATAGAATGGACTGATGGTTTTGAGTAATGTGCTTTTCTGGCTTTTTAGTAAAATTTCCTATTTATCCAGCTCATACTTGGCTTCCAAAGGCTCATGTTCAGGCGCCTGTTGGAGGTTCAGTAGTGTTGGCTGGAATTTTACTTAAATTAGGAGGTTATGGGATTCTACGAATAATGATGGTATTTTCTTATAGGTTAGAAAAGTTTGGTTTATTTGTAATTTCTCTATCACTGGGTGGGAGTGTGTATGCAGCCTTTATATGCTCACGACAAAGTGATGTAAAAAAGCTAATTGCTTATTCGTCTGTTTCACATATGGCATTTTGTATTATTGGACTATTTAGTTGTTTAGAAGTTGGGTTGACTTCTGCCTTTATTATACTAATAGGCCACGGATTTATCTCTTCTGGTCTCTTCGCTTTGTGTGGAATAAGAAGCGAGTTAACACATACTCGTAATCTAAAAATAATGAGCGGTGCTTGTCGCACTACTCCAATCCTTACGTCAATGTGACTTGTTTTTATCATGATAAATTTGGGAGTACCTCCTTGCCCGACTATTATTAGAGAAGTTTTGGCAGTAGTAAGTGCCATTTCTGTTGGTCCGTGAAGGTTTTTGTTTTTAGTGGTTTATTTTTTCGCAAGGGGGGTGTATAGGTTTGGGCTATATTGCCAACTAGTACACGGGCCTGTTAGAGAAGAAGATCCTGTTATGTTCGAGGAAGTTAGACCACGGGATATACTTTCTGTATTTGTTTTAGCTTATCCATTAGTGGAGTTACTCGCTAAGTGGGATTTGTGGGGCACTCTTTAAATTATTAGGACAATATTATGACCAAATAAATTAGGGCTAATTGTCGTTGTGTAGTATATTGTAGTACAAAAGGTTGTAACTCTTTAGGAACTAGCTTAAGTCGCAATGAGATGACAATTCAGTTTTTAGGGTTAATTGTCTTTTTTATAATTTTTTCTTTTTGCTATATGAGGTATTTTGTCCACTCTCCTTCAGGTTTGTTCTCATCGTCAAGAATGTGGGGAGTGTACAAAAAGATTTATGTTAGTAGTATGCACAGAAAAAAAGAGCGATTTAGAGCTCTAGGAGGAGGGGTTAGAGAAGGGTTAAGATGAATTTTTGATTTTACAATTACTCTGGTACTAATCGGTATTCTGCCTTGAGGTTTTCCTGGGTTATCTTCATGAGAAGTTGTAGCCGGGTTAATGCCTAGTTTATTTTATTCAGTGAACATTTTACAAACAGATGTGGATATTTTTAGAAAATCTCTTAAATTTAAGCAATCAGTTATAAAGTCATTTCTATATTTCCCGTTGTTAGTTCTTAGGGTAATTATTCGGCCAGTGACTCTTACAGTTCGGATATTAGCAAATGCATTAGTTGGGGCTGTAGTGTGTCATTCTCTAGCAAAAATAGTTGCTTATGGAGTCGCTTATTCTAAGTTTTTATCACCTAAAACATTACTATGGTTTGGTGTTATTTTAATTTGAGAGTTAGTTGTAATATTAGTTCAAAGGTCTTTGTTCTTAGGGTTATCTAAAATCTATTTCCGACCGACTCCAGTTAAGTTTAAGGTAATGTCAAAATAAAGAAAGGGTAGTTTAAGCTAAAAACATTTGACTGTTAATCAAAAAATCCATAAATAAGCTGGCCCCTTCTATTTTATATGCTAATAAAAAGTGGGTAAAATTGACAGAGTAGTTTAAAAAGAACGGCAAATTGCAAATTTGAGGGTACGAATAGTTGTTTCATTTCTGTCTGGTTTGGTGACAATAAACCTTCTTATTTTAGTGGTTACTAGTTAAATCGTGTGAATTAACATTAAAGTATTATAACAAGTTTTAGTCGTAAGCAAGAAGGTGTTAGCGGGCTGTAAGTTATTTATTAAACTATCAGACTTCAAATCTGAAAATACCTCACAGGTCAGCTTGATAGTTAAGTCTGAGTTGTTGCTAGTAGTATTAAATGCGTATTTTTCCATCATGTAAGTATTACAGCAATCTGTAAGTTGTGGTAGGTATGAGAAAGCGCTGAGTATTAGCTCAAAAGATTTTAGGTGTACTATTCTTTAGCCGGTTTACTTTTTATACTATTGGGTATAATTTTTGCGTTATTTATCAATTTTGTAACAAGATTGTTTTGGGTGTGGGTTATAATGGATTTGAGAACTATTTTTTTAATTCCATTTTTATGCTGTGGTATGTCCCTTACTGGGATAAACAAGTGGTATAAAGGATCTGCTACATATTTTGTAGTCCAGTTTATAGGAAGTGCAAGAGTTTTATACTCTGGGCTTACATTATGAGAGCCTTCTCTTAGCGTTATTAGACTTCTTTTTCTGGTTTCTGGGTTTATGCTAAAGTTAGGACTTTTTCCATTGCACTTTTGGGTTCCTCGGGCTTTTGCTAATTTTCACTATCCGGCAATTTACTTTACCGGAGTAGTCCAAAAGGTTTTTATTATTTTTGCTCTGCCTTATGTTGATACCGTGAATTTTACCAATAAGCTAATCGGATTTAGGGCATTTTTTAGTATTCTTTATGGGCCTGTTGTTATATTCAACTGTACTAATATTAAGACCTTTTTAGGTTATTCTTCTATTAATAATACAGGACTGATAGTAGCTTGTTGTATTGTGACAAAGTATTTATTTGTATTTTATGCTATTTGCTATTCTGTAAGTATAGTGTTTTTGTTAATAATTCTAGGCGTATGTATATCAGATAATATTAAGGAAATGGGCGCTAGTTTACCTAATTTTTATCTTTGAGGATTTTTGTCTATTGGGTCTAGATTCTCGGGATTCCCCCCTTTTACTGATTTTTGTGCAAAATTCGCAGTTGTAACAGTTTATGTTGACTATAAAATGTGAATTTTTGTTTTAGCAGTTTTATTGAGGAGTTTGGTAAATTTGCTAGCTTGAATCTGAGTAACAGTAAGTATTATTCGTGCAATGCCTGCTGAGGATTATTGCGGTCCTACTTTTGTAAATAAGTGTGTAAATAGTGGATGCGTCTTATGAAATGCTATAGGAGGGATGCTTTTATTGTATCTTTATTAATAGTAATTTTTGATATGATGATGTGGTGAAACAAATGTTAATAGCATTTGAGTTTTAAGGGTTTCAAACAAAT